TATAATAAAGAATATATAATAAAGAATATATAATAAAGAATATATAATAAAGAATATATAGCGGGTAGCGGGAATCGAACCCGCATCGTTAGCTTGGAAGGCTAGGGGTTATAGTCGACGTTGGTTGATCATTTTTAACGTTTCTAATTCAAAACCGAACATGAAATTTTGGTTTCATTCGGCTCCTTTATAGAAGATCGATGTATTCCCAAAGAGAAATATTAGATCCATAACATCTATGTTAGCTTTTCTGCATGAATCCGTCCAAAGCTACTTGCTTTCTAGATGATCCCTCTAGAGGAGGGGGATTATACTAAATCCATTTAGTCTAGTTACTTCGTTCCCTATTTCCACTCGCAGGATCCTGAGGAAAAAAATTTGGTTTCCACCGAGCTGAAACAATATGCTGATGGTTCTAGTAAACCAAAACCATCGTTTTATAGCTATTTGGCTTCAATTTCCCTTTTACAAAAAAAAAATTGAAGATCTAGTTACGATTGGAAATAAACTTTTATATCTTCATCCATAGATCCTTTACTCATACTCATTCAATTGGAAGAGTTAATCCAATTCAAAAAAATTATGCTTCGCGACTCCATATCCATAATCCAATCTTTTTTATTCAATTTCTAATTGGCCTTTGGATACAAATCGTGAGAATGTATATTCTTCCTCAAATATGCTATTGAGAGGTAAAGGATTAAACCTTTTTAAGAAATAAAGTTTTTGATCGGAATATGAAACTGAAAGACCCCTTAACTATTTAATTAAGTTTTTGATAGAACGAATCACACTTTTACCACTAAACTATACCCGCTACATATTTATTATTGTATATGAATGGACCATTTGTCGAACAAAAGAGTGAGGCGCAATCAAGATAGCACCAGAATCATGAAAATTCTAGCGTTGACACTTCGTCCCGCCGGGGACTTAAATAGGTGGCGAAGAGCAGAAAGCTTACTTAAATAACATAAAAAATAAGTTTATAATATAACTTATTATAATATAACTTATAAGTTATATTATAATGTTATATAAATAAACATTATAATATAACTTATATATCTTCATTTTATATATCTTTATTTTATATCTTTTTTATATAATCTTATACTTAATATCTTTTTTATATATCTTTATTCTTTTTTTTTCTTTATAATATAAAATTTTTATATATTTATTATAAATTTATATATTTATATTTATATAATATATATATATATATATTATATATATATTATAATAAATAAAGAATATAATTTAATAGAATATAAATAAAAGAATATATATAAAAAAAATAGATAAATAAAAAAGATAAATAAAAAAGGAAAACGAAGGTTTTTTTCTTCACGTGTCACATCACATAAAAAATTTTCCATTTTTAAATGGGGATGGGGAGAGATGGCTGAGTGGACTAAAGCGGCGGATTGCTAATCCGTTGTACGAGTTATTCGTACCGAGGGTTCGAATCCCTCTCTCTCCGCTTCTTCTGATTACTTGAGACTTTCGAATTCGAAGGAATTTCGATCCCTTGATTTTATCATAGCATAGGTAAATGTATGGAATACATAAAATCATAAGAAAAAAATTTAGAAAAAGCAGGAAAAACTAAAAATATCTTTTTTTTATTCCTCACGTCCAGGATTACGCCCTGGATCATTAGATAAAAATCCGAAGATGAAGAGAGAAATAAAGAATATCACTACTGTATAAACGAATAGTTTGAGAGTAAGCATTACACAATCTCCAAGATCTTTTTTTTTTGAAAAAGGGAATAGATTACTTATTTTTTACCACATACACTATTTTGTTTTGACATGACACCCCCCAAAAAATGAAGTGTTTTTTGAAAAGAAAGTAATTTTCACGAATTTCTTTGGAATAAGATTTTGATTCCTTCGTTATCAAAAATTTCTTGTCATATGATTAGGTATTGTAGGCAACCTAATAAAATCTTTGCTCACTGTAAGGTCAGAACGAGGAAATAAGCTGATCAAAATTCATCGCCGCGGTTATTCAATATACAAGAATTTCTATTTTTGAATCGAGGGTTCATAATGTAAGACTTATCTGGTCTTATCAATTTTTATAATTTTTATTTATCGAATAAATCATGAATTTAGCAGAGTATTAAATCATCGAAAACTTACAGCAGCTTGCCAAACAAAGGCTAAGAGAAAAAAAAGTAGAGGTATGACAGGCATAACATCTACGATTGGATTTAAAAAGGCATAAGCTTCGGGCAATTTGGCGAAGAAAAAACTACTCGAATAAAAGACAGAATTAAGACAGATGCAGATTAAACTAAAGATATTAAGCATAACAAAATTTCGTTCTTGTAGATTAGATAATTTTATTCTGATTGAGTTTTTTTTATAAGGGAAAAAAAAGACAAGTCAAAAAATCTTTCTTTTTCTTCGAACTCTCCCAAATAAAAATCCTTCCTTCCATTCTCAAATGAGAATACAAGGAATTCCATTTTCATACAATATCTTAACTGAATTCCATGTAATGATCAATGAATTTTTTTGATTCTATATCTACATGTGTTGAATCCTAGCAAAAATATATTCCCAATGTATTTATTGGGTTGGGATTGACGAATAACCAATACCAATATTAATGTTTATTAGTGTCGAATAGAAATTCGAAATGGGGCGTGGCCAAGCGGTAAGGCAGCGGGTTTTGGTCCCGTTACTCGGAGGTTCGAATCCTTCCGTCCCAGATCGTTTCCATCAGAAACGAAAGATGGGATCACATTATATCCCACATGAAACATAAAATTGTTAACGAGAACAATCTTTTGTTCTGAATTCTAAGAATCATTCTTAGAATCATATTTTTTCTTTCATTTGGTTTCTCACAAACGTAATCAAGTGTCAAATGTGGGTGGAAATAAATATCTTTTTTTTTTTTATTCAAAAAAGAAATTCTGGGTTTATCATTCACATTCAGGATATGCTCGTACTACTCAATATTCATTTTAAAGTTAGTTACTTATGGAAACTTTATGTCCCATATCTATGAAATGTCAATTCTCACACGAAGCATTCTGAATCGAAATGTGAATGAAAGAAAGGCCTCTTTATTCCCTTACCAAGGGTAAAAAGCCTAAAGTAAATAAATGGGGTATCCCAATTCCACAGTCTATGTGGAGACTAAAGAGTAGGGAGTTTTTGGTACTAATTTCATCACTGGTCTTAAAACTTCTAAAGCTGGTGTGGGAAAAAAATAGTAAAAACGAATTGATCTGGACCCCATTTTTTTGTATTTTATCTGGTTCATCTTATATCTTATCCGGTTCAAATGAATAATTGTAAATCAATGTAATGTAGCGGTTGGGGGGAAATTCGTATATTGCATCTACTTGATTTTATGGAATTGATGGAAAAGAAAAATTCTTGAACCTGAAGTAAAACAAAATCTGTATTGTATAAAATAAAATAAAAAAGTTTTATTAATAATTTATTTTTTTCCGGGATTGGAAATCTATTAATATTAAAGGTTCTTCTTTTGAGGTTTATAGTTTATTTGTTCGAGAAAAATGGATCCTTCATGATTGATCGTCCCGAACAATCTTTTTAAGATGTAAATAAGTCTTAAGCAAACTTTTTTATTCGTCTTTTTTAGAAATATGTTTCATTCATATGATAGAATATAGAGTTAAATAAATTGGATCCTTGCTGAGCCTTCCCCGGATAAATACTTATTTATCTATCCATAGATAGATAGATAGAAAGTATGTACTATTATATACCGGTATACACACACCGGTTGAGCCAATGACTATTCATGATTCCATATTGAATCAATTACATACCGGTTTGAAATAAAATTAGAGGAATGTTATGTTAAAACTTCGTTTGAAACGATGTGGTAGAAAGCAACGTGCGACTTGAAGGACATGATCGGCTGTGGATTCTTACATCCACCATTTTCTATAGGAATGAAGATGTTCTTGGCTCGACATAGTTTGTTCTGCTCTGTTAGGAACCTAATTTGTGTTAGGTTGTAAGTAAATAGTACATGATGGAGCTCGAGCAGAAAGGATGGATTCGTTTATCAGGGGGAAGAATCTAGGGTTAGTAACTATCAATAAGTTAGACCAACTTTGTAAGTATATCCTCAATTCTTTGAAACACTTTGGTATTGCTCCTAGATCAGAATACAAATGATGAATCAGAGCACATGGAGCCATCTCATTATTTTCCTGTAAAGAAAAATATGGTGGACTAACTGATCTTTACATCAGTATATAAATCGAAAGGTTAAAAGATCGAAAAATCAAAGAAGTTTGAAAAAAAAAAGTAAAATTTTTCAGAATTGGTAAAACTATTTCGATCAAAAGTGTATCACAAGGGAATCCACCGTTCATATTCTATTTCTATAGTATAGAAATAAATAACAAAAAACAAAAAGGTATGTTGCTGCTCTTTTGAAAGGAGTAAGGATCACCGAAGTAATGTCTAAACCCAATGATTTCACAAAGCAAAGATAAAGGATTCCGGAACAAGTAAACACTATTTTCAATTGTCTCAACAATTGAATCAGAATGAGGAATAAAAATAGATTCGAGATGAGACAAACAAAAGAGGTTAGAGACGGCTCAATAAATGTCTAAGGGTTTCCCTTCGAACTCTGTCAGAATTACCCAACTTGAGTTATGAGTACGAATGAGATTTCTTTTTTTCTGTAAGGAAGAATAAAAAAACGACTCAAATCATAGTCTAATTCATGATTTTATGGATCCATTTGCCATTATATACATATACAGAAATTTAGAATCCTTTTTTCTCGAGCCGTATGAGGAGAAAACCTCCCATACGTTTCTAGGGGGGGCATTGTTTATTTACATCTATTCCAATGAGCCATCTACCGAATCGTTGCAATTGATGTTCGATCCCGAAGAGAAGGAAGAGATCTTAGAAAAGTAGGTTTTTACGATCCGATAAAGAATCAAACTTATTTAAATGTTCCTGTTATTCTATATTTCCTTGAAAAAGGTGCTCAACCTACGGGAACTGTTTGTGATATTTTAAGGAAGGCAGAATTATTTCAAGAAAGAACTTCGATTCGAGTTAATTAAAGTAAAAAAAAAAAAAAAATTAATAAATAAAAAAAGGGGTGGGGGGGGGGGGTAACTAGTATCTATCTTTGTGTAATTATTTACATTTACACACAATTTGCCTTTTTCTTGCTGTATTCATACTTAATTTACTTTTTTTCTTGTTTTGTTTGTTGCGGGAATCCACCAACAAACAAGGGGTTAATCTTGCTTATTGTACCTCTATTGATTGAATAAACCCGAGATTTTTTCTTTACTTTACCTCTTTCGTATTTTTTTCATCCAAATTTCTTATTTATGTTTATGTTGTGCCAATCCAACACAAGTCCTTATTTGATTTACTTAAATATGTTTTCTTAATATTGGATTCATATTGACAATGGTGCATCGAAGAAATATAATTCGATCGTAGATAAATAGATCCGTTTATCTCCACCTCATATTGGTTTTTTTTACTTCACTTCAGTCAAATGATGGGTTTGCCCTGCCGGATTTACTGGCATACAAGATGTATTTTCTTAACGAAAAAGAAAAGAAAATTGATAAATAAAATGGCGGTTTGTCACAATTTTGACATCTCTATTGGGAATCTGTTGTTGTTTAATCCGATCTGTCCATTTTGGTATTTTGGTGTTTTTAATTGATCAACAAAAACAAATCTTTCTTTTCGATTTGTTCTAGTTCAATGTTTTGACGGGGTCGTGCAGTGCAATTCAATTGACTTTTTTATTTTGACCGTATTTACATATATATCCTATTTATTTTTTTTTTTATTCGGGTTGCTAACTCAACGGTAGAGTACTCGGCTTTTAAGTGCGACTATGATCTTTTACACATTTGGATGAAGCAACAGATTCGTCCAGACTATTGGTAGAGTCTATAAGACCACGACTGATCCTCAAAGGTAATGAATGGAAAAAACAGCATGTCGTAATAAAATATTATTATTTTTTTATTAAATTTATTATTTAATTAAATATTATTTAATTAAATATTATTTAATTAAAGTAGAACTTTGAGTTTATCCTTACCGGATCGTTACAATTTTTTTTATTTTTGTTTGGAAGTGAAAAAAAAAATTCACATTTACAGTTGGGTCTAGTGAATAAATGGATAGAGCCCTATGGCTCTAATTCTGGTGAAATAAAAAGCAACGAGCTTTTGTTCTTAATTTGAATGATTACCCGATCTAATTAGACGTTAAAGATAGATTAGTGCCTGATGCGGGAAAGGTTGGGTTCTTCTGTGAGTGGACCATTGATTTTCTTTCTTTTTTTTTTTTAATGAATCCTAATTATTCTTTATTATGTATTGGAGACGAATGTGTAGAAGAAACAGTATACTGATAAAGAGAATTTATTCCAAAGTCAAAAGAGCGATCGAGTTGCAAAAATAAAGGATTTTTTTCCCTCTTGTAATTATAACGAACATAAACCAATTGGATAGAAAAGGAGAGGAAAAAGATCTGTTGATTGGACTCCCCTGTTTCCTTTATTTGCGGGATATATATTTTTTTCTTACTGTAATTATATACATAATACATACCCTGTTCTGACCATATTGCACTATGTATCATTTGATAACCCAAAAATTGAAATAGGTCCCGCCTCTGGTTCAAGTAGAAATGTAAATGGAAGAATTACAAGGATATTTAGAAAGAGATAGATCTCTGCAACAACACTTTCTATATCCGCTTCTCTTTAAGGAGTATATTTACACATTTATTCATGATCGTGGTTTAAATGGTTCGATTTTTTACGAATCCACGGAAATTTTTGGTTATGACAATAAATCTAGTTCAGTACTTGTGAAACGTTCAATTATTCGAATGTATCAACAGAATTATTTTATTTATTCGGTTAATGATTCTAACCAAAATCGATTCGTTGGGCACAACAATTATTTTTATTTTCATTTTTATTCTCAGATGATATTGGAAGGTTTTGCAGTCATTGTGGAAATTCCATTCTTGCTGCGATTGGTATCTTCCCTCGAAGAAAAAAAAATACCAAAATATCAGAATTTGAATTTACGATCTATTCATTCAATATTTCCCTTTTTGGAGGACAAATTATCGCATTTAAATTATGTGTCAGATATACTAATACCTTATCCCATCCATCTGAAAATCTTGGTTCAAATCCTTCAATTCTGGATCCAAGATGTTCCTTCTTTACATTTATTGCGATTCTTTCTTCACGAATATCATAATTGGAATAGTCTTATTACTCCGAATAATTCTATTTTTCTTTTTTCAAAAGAAAATAAAAGACTATTTCGGTTCCCATATAATTCTTATGTATCTGAATGCGAATTTTTATTAGTTTTTCTTCGTAAACAATCTTCTTATTTACGATTAACATCTTCTGGAGCTTTTCTTGAGCGAACGCATTTCTATGGAAAAATAGAATATTGTATAGTAGTGCGCCGTA